GCCACTATAATTTTGAAAATGAACGTTTAAATGTCCTTCAAAAGTAAGTAAATAGATTCGAAACATATAAAATGCGGTTAATCCCGCTGTAAACCAAGCTATTATTGCGAAAATTGGTGAATACAACCAAGTATCATTAAGAATTTCATCTTTGGACCAAAAACAAGCAAGAGGCGGAATACCACAAAGAGAGAGTGTACCTAATAAAAAAGCGGTTTTGGTAATTGGGATATGTTTTGTTAAACCCCCCATATAAACCATATTTTGACTTTTATTTGGAGAATATCCAACAAGAGTTTCCATTGAATGAATAACGGATCCGGATCCTAAAAATAATAATGCTTTCGAATAAGCATGAGTAATCAAATGAAATAAAGCACTTCGATAAGACCCCATACCTAGAGCTAACATCATATAACCCAATTGAGACATTGTGGAATAGGCTAAACCTCTCTTAATGTCTTTTTGAGCAAGGGCAAAAGTAGCCCCGAATAATATTGTTATTACTCCTACCAAAGAGATGAAATTCATTATGTGAGGGATGACTATGAAAAGAGGAATAAGCCGAGCTACAAGAAAAATGCCCGCAGCTACCATAGTAGCAGCATGTATAAGAGCCGAAATCGGAGTAGGCCCCTCCATGGCATCCGGTAACCATACATGAAGGGGAAATTGTGCAGATTTAGCAACCGCACCGGAAAATAATAGAACGGCACAGAAAGTAACAAATAAAAAATTGACTTCATTATGATTATTAGAAATCAAGTTATTGAATATTTTGAATAAATCTCGAAATTCGAAACTCCCTGTTATCCAATAAAAACCTAAAATTCCTAATAATAAACCAAAATCCCCAACACGATTAGTTACAAATGCCTTTTGGCAAGCATTTGCAGCAACAGGCCGTGTGAACCAAAACCCTATTAATAGATATGAACACATTCCTACCAATTCCCAAAAAATATAAATTTGTATCAAATTAGAACTAGTAACTAATCCTAACATAGAAGTACTGAAAAAACTCATATAAGCATAAAATCTCAAATATCCTTGATCATACGACATATAATTATCACTATAAATAAGAACCATAATTCCAATAGTAGTGATTAATATTGACATAATAGAAGTAAGCGGGTCGATCAAGTAACCGAATTCTAAAGAAAAATCATTATTAATGATCCAAGACCATACATATTGGTAGATAGAACTGCCATTTATTTGCTGAATAAACAGATTGATCGAAAAAATCATGACTATACTTAACAAAAAAACACTTTGAAAAGCCCACATACGGCGAAGACTTTTTGTTGCCGACGGAAAAAGAAGAAGTCCCGCTCCTATTAACATAGGAACTGGAAGTGGAAGGAAAGGTATTATCCACGAATATTGATATGTCTGTTCCATAAAAAAGTTTTTTATTCTTAATTGATTGTTTCCGATTTACCGGATCCTACCCCCTTTCAATTTCAAAACAAAAGGGGTCAATAAAAAAATCAAGAGATGTACTAACTTAAAGATATTTTTCGAATTTTATATATTATCTGGGTCTTTCCAAATTAAATATTAAAATAAAGAAGTTACAATTGGGCAAATGATATGACCTACTTGCTCATAAAAAGCGAATTTAGTTATTAACTAAGATTTGTTTATACAAATTTAGTTATTAACTAAGATTTTTCTTAAAATAACGAAAACACAAAATTTCATTATTATTAAATCACTTTATATTCATAAAGTAATGATAAAAAATTACACTAAAAAGAAATCTGATATGAATCGATATGAATCATAGGATTAACTAAGGTACAATTTTTGTACAAATCTCGCTTTTTAGTCAGTTTGTTCCAAATCATTAACTAGTTTCATACTGAAACTGATTGATGAGTTTCCGTTTCAATAAAAAAACATTTATAGGAAAGGCTATAATATCTAACATTTTATATTTTCTATAAGATTTAAAGATTTATTTTTATATTTATCAAAAAAGGGGGTAATTATCAAAAGGGGGTAAAATAAAATCAAATTTAATAAAAAAATAACGAATATTTTTTTTAACAAAACGTGTATCTTTTAACGGATTCATTACTTTAATTACTAGTTTGATTCGAATTTTAAAATGGAATTTCGAAGTATTCTTTACTCAAGTTTGACCAATTAATAGAAAAAATTAAAGTTTTCATTAGGCTTTTCATTAGGCACTGGGTTCTTAAAGGGTTCTTAAATCCTTCGGTCTATTTTATGTAGAAAAAAAATTTTAATTATATTTTTATAGTAAGATTTTGTACGATTTTCGCATATTTTTTATCTATATATATATATTTTTTTTTTGTTTTCTCTAGATAATATATATTATATTATCTAATTATTCTCTAGAAAATAACTAGATAATGAATATATTCGTTTTGACCAATAGATGTCTTTCACATCCAACTATAACAACGAGTAACCTCTTAATTTTAAAATGGCAGTTCCAAAAAAACGTACTTCTCTATCAAAAAAGCGTATTCGTAAAAATATTTGGAAAGGGAAGGGATATTGGGCAGCCTTAAAAGCGTTGTCATTAGGTAAATCTCTTTCTACCGGAAACTCAAAAAGTTTTTTTGTGCGACAAAAAAAGTCATAAAATAAAACATTGGAATAATCCGAATATAAAAATAGGCCCATTTCATTCTTAATAGGAAATCAACAAACCTATTGTTTGTGGCTAATCAATATGAACTAGAACTCGCTTCGCTATTAGGATATGTATAATAATTCTTCGGTTTAGGGGTTAGTAAATTATAAAAAGCTTTTGAAAAAAGAATAAAGACAAGATACAAAACTTGAGCCTTTGTTAGTATATTTTCTTGTTCTGGAGATGGGGGAGTCTTTTTTCCCCATCAACCTGTTTGTCACAATTACAATAATCGACGTTTTTCTATATATATATAAATATGAATATATATATTGAAGAAGGGTAAAAAAGAGATCTTTAGTTAAAATTAATACATCGTTGAAATTAATTTATTCATTTATTTTAAAAATTTTTTGTGTAACTTTCTGACTTCTTATTTATCTTAATTTCTCTGAATTAATCTATTAGAATATATAAATTTACCATTTATATGTCTCTTTCAACCCAACCGACAAAAGCCTGGAATTTTTTGTCCGAATTAATGTGCAAGTTTTGAGTAATAAATAAAAAAAAACGGGTCTTATTTTTTGTTCATTGGTAAAATACATTTTTTAACTTTTAGGAAATAATATAAATATAAATGATAAATCTTTTATGAAAAAAAATAAAGAAATTTTTTATAGTTCTATCAATAACTAGAGGGTTGAAGTTTATAGTTTCAATAGTTCGATTCTATTGAATTATAGAAGAGCATAAACTACACCAAAGCACTAAGGTAAATAAAACCCATACCCCATAATAATGAATAATGAACCTTCAAATTTGTATTTGAACAAAGTTTTATTCATCCATTTTCATTTTGACTAAAAAGATTTCATTTAGTTGACTCCTTAAATCTCGACGATTTACTATGAATAGGCTATTATGAATTCGAACAAGCCGCTATGGTGAAATCGGTAGACACGCTGCTCTTAGGAAGCAGTGCGAGAGCATCTCGGTTCGAGTCCGAGTGGCGGCAGACCTTCTCTTCGAAAATAGATACAATATATTATAAATTCTAGAATGAATTCAACTCCTGATTTATATTTCAGGATTCCTCCTTTTTAAAAATTTTATGATATTTTCAACTTTAGAGCATATATTAACTCATATTTCCTTTTCGATCGTTTCCGTTGTAATTACAATTCATTTGATAACTTTATTAATCGATGAAATCATAAAACTAAATGATTCGTCAGAAAAGGGAATGATAGCTACTTTTTTATGTATAACCGTATTATTAGTCACTCGTTGGATTTATTCGGGGCATTTCCCACTAAGTGATTTATATGAATCATTAATCTTTCTTTCTTGGAGTTTATCAGTTATTCAGATAGTTCCATATTTAAAAAAAAAAAAAAGCCATTTAAGCACAATAACTGTGTCAAGTGTTATTTTTACCCAAGGCTTTGCTACTTCGGGTCTTTTAACTGAAATACATCAATCCGCAATATTAGTACCCGCTCTCCAATCCGAGTGGTTAATAATGCACGTAAGTATGATGATATTGGGCTATGCAGCTCTTTTATGTGGATCATTATTATCAGTAGCACTTCTGGTCCTTACATTTCGAAAAAACATAAATTTTTTTTGTAAGAGGAATACTTTTTTATTAAAACTAAACGAGGAACTTTCCTTTGGTGAAATACAATACATAAATGAAAGAAACAATTTTTTAGGAAATGCTTCTTTTTTTTCTGCTAACAATTATTACAGGTCCCAATTGATTCACCAGTTGGATTATTGGAGTTATCGTGTGATTAGTCTAGGTTTTCTCTTTTTAACTATAGGTATTCTTTCAGGAGCAGTATGGGCTAATGAAGCATGGGGGTCCTATTGGAATTGGGACCCAAAGGAAACTTGGGCATTTATTACTTGGATCGTATTTGCGGTTTATTTACATACTAGAACCAATAGAAATTTACAGGTTGAAATTTCCGCAATTGTGGCGTCTATGGGCTTTCTTATAATTTGGATATGCTATTTTGGGGTCAATCTATTAGGAATAGGGCTACATAGTTATGGTTCATTTACGTTAACATCTAATTGAATTCAAGAAAGGTTCTTGCGAATTTTAAAATATAAATAGAAATATAATATGTTGTTTGTATATAAAAAAACTTTATATGAACCAGTGAGAACCGTGTGAATCCAGTAGTGCGGGGATTCGCATGGTTCTCACAAAGATCAAACATATTGGGTGAATTTTATTTTTAACTTAAGAGAGGAAAAAGACGTCTTTTTTTAATTATACAAATCCTATGATTTTTTTATGAAAACTATCTATAAACAAAATTAGATAAAAGAACCTCGACCTTGTCAACTGATAGGGAAAGAACAAAAT